AAAAAGAATCGATTTGATCCAAGTCATAATCTATATTGGATTCCCAAACTTATTAATAGAGGGCCGAGCACGAGGAATCGAAGAATTACAGATGAATGTACAAAAGAAGTTTCATTCTATGAATCGGAGACTCAACATTGCTATCACAAGAGTTGAAAAACCTTATGGACAACCTAATATTCTTGCAGAATATATAGCTTTACAATTAAAAAATAGAGTTTCGTTTCGAAAGGCAATGAAAAAAGCTATTGAATTAACTGAACAAACGGATACAAAAGGAATTCAAGTGCAAATCGCAGGGCGTATCGACGGAAAAGAAATTGCACGTGTCGAATGGATCAGAGAGGGTAGGGTTCCTCTACAAACAATTCGCGCTAAAATTGATCATTGTTCCTATACAATTCGAACTATCTATGGAGTATTAGGCATAAAAATTTGGATATTTGTGGACGAGGAATAATGAATAATGGACCTTTATTTTATTTGTCTTGCCGGCCTGCCCAACAATAGAACAAAAAAATAAAATGACAAACTGTTTTCATCCTTTTTACGTTAAATCAAACAAAAATGAGCAATTCTAATTCTATAAGATTTAATAAAAATTCGATTGACCATTTAATTTAATATAATTGCTATGCTTAGTGTGTGACTCGTTAGTTTTTTTAGAGTTCGTTTATAGTTGGGATTAAAAAAAAAAAAAAATGACTAACCCCCACTATGAACTTACTAACTATATAAACTAATAACCAACTTATTGCTTCGTATTGTCGAGATTCCAAAAAACAGTCACTATATGACTGGATCGATCATATAGTTGTAGCAACTGAAATTTTTTTCAAAAAAATAAAATAGAAGTCTGATTATAGGTTGCAAGGCAAAAAAAGGGGGGGATGTGGATAAATGGAAGGATGATAGAAAGAGAGAACAAAAGTATCAATGATATATGATTCCAAATATGTATGGTCTATGAATTATCTCACAAAAGGCAGTGTGATAAAGCATCAATACCGATACTGATATAAATAATAAAGATAATAAAGATAAAGAGCCTCGGGTTAATAGAAACTAAGGAAATTGACTCGGGAACGAATTTTGTCGGGGGCTCCATTGCGGAGTTCGGGCCTAACCATTAACGAAGAGGCTATGGGAACGACAGAACCTGTGATTATATAAGATTCTCTTGAAAACGAATCTTAATTATTCATTGGGTGGGATGGCGGAACGAACCAAGAACAAATTGATTTATTGATTTATTCTAAAAAGTCATGAATTGACCCTACGAATGAAGCAGGAAAGAGTCAATATTCGCCCGCGAAACCTTTAGTTTTAGTTATTGAATTACAATATTTTGGCACGATTCAATAGGAAAAAAATAAGAATTCATTACGTTATATGTTATATAAAGAAGCATTCTATAAATATAAAAAAAAAAATAAAAAAATATATAAATGTCCGGTTGTATGGTATATACAGCTTACTCTTACTATAATAACAATACTATTAACAAATTAAATTTCAATAAATCCCATTACATTACTAAGTCTAAGTGTAGTGTATTGTATATTATTTATTTTATTAAATACATGTGTATCCGCAGTAATATTAATGAATCATTTCATTCGTGAGGAGCCGGATGAGAAGAAACTCTCATGTCCGGTTCTGTAATAGAGGTGGAATTCATTTAAGAAACAACCATCAACTATAACCCCAAAAGAACCAAATTTCGTAAACAACATAGAGGAAGAATGAAGGGAATATCTTGTCGAGGCAATCATATTTGTTTCGGCAGATACGCTCTTCAGGCACTGGAGCCCGCTTGGATCACGGCTAGGCAAATAGAAGCAGGACGAAGAGCAATGACACGATATGCGCGTCGTGGCGGAAAAATATGGGTACGTATATTTCCCGACAAACCTGTTACAGTAAGACCCGCGGAAACACGTATGGGTTCGGGGAAGGGAGCCCCAGAATATTGGGTATCCGTTGTTAAACCAGGTCGACTACTTTATGAAATGGGCGGGGTATCAGAAACTGTAGCCAGAGCAGCTATTTCAATAGCTGCGTGCAAAATGCCTATACGAACTCAATTCGTTATTGTGTGATAGGGATGTAGAAATAAAAAAGGGGTATTGATGATGAAAAAATATAGGTTTATTTATTTCTGGACAGGCAATATTTATTTTTTTCTTTATCCTTTGCAGTGAAATAACAGATAAAAAAAAAATGATATGATTCAACCTCAGACCCTTTTGAATGTAGCGGATAATAGCGGAGCTCGAAAATTGATGTGTATTCGAATCATAGGAGCTGGTAATCAACAATATGCTCATATTGGTGACGTTGTTGTTGCCGTAATCAAAGAAGCAATACCAAATATGCCTCTAGAAAGATCAGAAGTGATTAGGGCTGTAATTGTACGTACATGTAAAGAACTCAAACGTAACAACGGTATGATCATACGATATGATGACAACGCTGCGGTTGTTATTGATCAAGAAGGAAATCCAAAAGGAACTCGAGTTTTTGGCGCGATCGCTCGGGAATTGAGACAGTTGAATTTTACTAAAATAGTTTCATTAGCTCCCGAAGTATTATAAATACTAGTAGATTAGACTATGATGTAGTGAGGTATCTAAAATGGGTCAAGTTAGTAGATTGGATTATGTCTCACGCATATACTTTTAATTAATAAATATATATAAATTTATATTAAAAATATTAAATTCATTTTATTTTAATAATTCAAAAAAAAACATGTTGATTATATTAAAATTAGGAGGTACAAATAATTATAGTTCGTCATGGGTAAGGATACTATTGCCGATATAATAACTTCTATAAGAAATGCTGACATGGATAAAAAAGGAACGGTTCGAATAGCATCTACTAATATTACCGAAAACATTGTTAAAATACTTCTACGAGAAGGTTTTATTGAAAATGTTCGGAAACATCAGGAAAATAACAAATCTTTCTTGGTTTTAACCCTGCGACATAGAAGGACTAGAAAGGAAATATATAGAACTATTTTAAAACGTATCAGCCGACCCGGTCTACGAATCTATTCCAACTATCAAGGAATTCCTAAGATTTTAGGCGGAATGGGGATTGTAATTCTTTCTACTTCTCGAGGTATAATGACAGACCGAGAAGCTCGACTCGAAAAAATTGGGGGAGAAATTTTGTGTTATATATGGTGATCCTCTCCCCCCATTATCCTAATTTTATCTATAACTTCCCATTTATTTGTGAAATAGAGAGCGAGTTTTATATAACCCTTCCCCCGTTAGTTGATAACTCAAGGAGTTACCTAGAATGAAAGAACAAAAAAGGAATGAGAAATATGAAAATAAGGGCTTCTATTCGTAAAATTTGTGAAAAATGTAGACTGATTCGCAGGCGCGGACGGATTATAGTGATTTGTTCCAATCCGAGACATAAGCAGAGACAAGGGTAATCCTTCTAAAATATAAAAAATAATTTTCGATAAAGAAAAGAAGGACCCATATAAAAAAAGAAAGAATCCGTTTTAACATGAGATGGATATCTCCGCACCTTTCTGTATATTTATGACTTATATTTATGAGATGATAAAATATGACAAAACCTATACCAAGAATCGGTTCACGTAAGAATGGGCGTATTGGTTCACGTAAGAATGGACGTAGAATACCAAAAGGAGTTATTCATGTTCAAGCAAGTTTCAACAATACCATTGTCACTATTACAGACGTACGAGGTCGGGTAGTTTCTTGGGCCTCCGCGGGTACTTCTGGATTCAAGGGCACAAGAAGGGGGACACCCTATGCTGCTCAAGCAGCAGCAGTCAATGCTATTCGTACGGTAGTTGATCAGGGTATGCAACGAGCAGAAGTTATGATAAAAGGCCCTGGTCTCGGAAGAGATGCAGCATTACGAGCCATTCGTAGAAGTGGTATACTATTAAGTTTCGTGCGCGATGTAACACCTATGCCACATAATGGATGTCGACCCCCCAAAAAAAGACGTGTGTAGAAATAAGAATTCAAAGGATTTCAAGAGAAATAAATGATTCAATGATCTAATCTAAAGAATAATATTAGTATGGTTCGAGAGGAAGTAGCCGGGTCTACTCGAACACTACAGTGGAAATGTGTTGAATCAAGAATAGACAGTAAGCGTCTTTATTATGGTCGTTTCATTCTGTCCCCGCTTATGAAAGGTCAAGCCGATACCATCGGTATTGCCATGCGAAGGGCTTTACTGGGAGAAATAGAAGGAACATGTATCACACGCGCAAAATCTGAGAAGGTACCCCATGAATATTTTACAATAGTAGGTATTAAAGAATCAGTCCACGAAATTTTAATAAATTTGAAAGAAATTGTATTGAGAAGTACTCTATATGGAGTTAGAGACGCAGCCATTTGCGTAAGGGGTCCTAGATACGTAACCGCTCAAGATATCATCTCACCACCTTCGGTGGAAATAGTTGACACAACACAGCATATAGCCACCCTGACGGAACCAATTGATTTGTGTATTGGATTACAAATCAAGAGAGATCGGGGATATCGTATGAAACCTACAAATAACTCTAAAGATGGAAGCTACCCTATAGATGCCGTATCCATGCCTGTTCGAAATGCAAATCATAGTATTCATTCTTATGGGAATGGGAATGAAAAACAAGAGATACTCTTTCTCGAAATATGGACGAACGGAAGTTTAACTCCTAAGGAAGCACTTTATGAAGCTTCTCGTAATTTGATTGATTTATTTATTCCTTTTCTACATGCGGAGGAAGAGGGCATTAATTTCAAGGAAAATGAAAACAGGTTTACTCTACCCCTTTTTACCTTTCAAGATAGATTAATTAATCTAAAGAAAACAAAAAAATGCATTCCATTGAAATGCATTTTTATTGACCAATTAGAATTGCCTCCCAGGACCTATAATTGTCTCAAAAGGTCTAATATACATACATTATTGGACCTTTTGAGTAACAGTCAAGAAGACCT